TTATTTTCATTGGAAATTTTAGTACTGAGATCCAATGATCAATTTTCAGTCGAAATTTTTAGGCTACTTGTGGGCATAAAAACGCGATGTTATTTATTCATATGTTATATATAACACGTAATGACATGAGTTAACATTACCAAAATTCGTTAACTTTGATGCGCTTGGTCGAGCTTTACTTGGTTTAGGGGTTTGACAAGAATAACAGGATTTGCTGAGCGTAGGGGGTAGGGGGGTTTAACGCGCGAAAACCAAAAGGGGGCATATAGTATAAGTCTGAGTTAGATAAGGATGTATTATGCACTTGAGATAAACATATGTAATTCTTAAGTTATGTACAATATCATTCACTATTATTATCACAGTCAAGTAGAAGTGTTCAACCTTAATTTAACATGTCAGAGTTCACTCTGAAATGCAAGTGAAGAGAAAAAAGAATAAAGAACCTATGCCTATTAAAAGAACGCGAAGCATGTGGGGTTATTGAACATATGAACTACTCAAGTAACCGGATGCAAGTATAGATCTCTAGGGTGGGAATCACATGCCATGTTCGTGAAAGTGAGCACAGATGCAAGGAATAATTAATAATATACCTTATTTCCAGTAGTGTCCCTGGTTCTATCATTGACTATATGCAATTATATAAACTGGTTGGTGATTTCTTACTACATCGATATTGGAGGGGGAACGTATGTTGTGGCACTTCACGACTAGATTTTGAGATACGACAGTTAGAGGAGTAGATAATTTACACGGTTGCGATGAATTCGATTGTTGGCTCACAAACCTATGCTTTATGTATACCTACATTTTTAGTACTTGCTTTATGGTTAAAATAATTTTATGGTGATAATACATTAATGCACATAAGCATTAATGTAATATCATGCATAGTATGTACTACACCATATAGAGCAGAAAATAGTTTAATTTAGAACTCTGGCTTTGGGAGCCAGGGGTGAGAGTTAAAATCTCTTTTTTCTGGCGCTAGGGAGGATTCTAACCTCCGATCTTCGGATTACAAGACCGATGCTTTAAGCTAAGCTACTAAGGCAAGCTCATTCCATTGCTTTATTCTCCAATCAGCCTGCTAGTGGCATGAGGACCAGGAATAATGCAAAGTATAGGACAGATGCAACTTGCCCAATAATAATAAATGGGTGTTCCACTGGTATTCCTCCAATTCATGTCAGGATGGCCATGTCCGCGACTAGTGTTCAAAAGAGAATTTGGGTGAAGGGTCGGAAGGTTAGGCCGCGCTGCTTAGACGTGTGGAGAATTGGTACAACTATGAGGATAAGGATAGAAAATAGAAGGGCTAAGACTCCACCAAGCTTATTTGGGATTGACCGTAGGATAGCATAGGCAAAGAGGAAATATCACTCGGGCTTAATATGTGGAGGGGTGACTAGTGGGTTAGCTGGGATAAAATTCTCTGAGTCCCCCAGTAGGTTTGGAGAAAACAACGCTAAAGATGTGAGGGCTAGGAGTATAATCACAAAACCAAGTAGGTCCTTATAGGAGAAGTAGGGGTGAAACGTAATCTTGTCCGCGTTTGAGTTTAGGCCTGTTGGGTTATTCGAGCCTGTTTCATGGAGAAATAATAGGTGGAGGACGATTGCTGCAGCAATCACAAATGGAAACAGGAAGTGAAATGCGAAGAACCGGGTCAAGGTGGCGTTATCTACAGAAAACCCGCCTCAAATTCATTGCACCAGGACATCACCTACATAAGGTACCGCTGAGAGTAAATTGGTGATCACCGTAGCGCCCCAAAATGATATCTGTCCCCAAGGTAGAACGTAGCCCACGAAGGCTGTCATTATGACCAACAAAAAAAGAACGACTCCGATATTTCAGGTTTCTTTGTACAAATAGGAGCCGTAATATAGTCCTCGGGCAATATGCATATATAGGCAAATAAAGAAGAATGATGCTCCGTTGGCGTGCATGCTCCGAATCAGCCAGCCGTAGTTAACGTCACGGCAAATATGTGCGACTGAGGAAAAGGCGGTGGAGATGTCGGAGGTATAGTGTATTGCTAAAAATAGTCCTGTAAGGATCTGTGTGGCTAGGCATAATCCTAGAAGGGATCCAAAGTTTCACCATACTGAAATATTGGAGGGGGCTGGTAAGTCAACTAGTGCGTGGTTGGCGATTTTGATAAGAGGGTGGGTTTTCCGTAGGCTTGCCATTAGGGTTTTTATAGTTGAATAACAACGGTGGTTCTTCAAGTCACTGGTCTTGGTTAAAATCCAAGTAAAAATTATGACTTATCTTGTATCAATACTGTTAATTGCTCTAATTGTAGGGCTAGTTGCTGTGGCCTCTAACCCCGCCCCTTACTTTGCTGCTTTTGGTTTAGTAGTGGCGGCTGGGGTCGGGTGTGGGGTGCTTACTGGGCATGGAGGATCCTTTTTATCCCTAGTCTTGTTCTTAATTTATCTGGGCGGGATGCTGGTAGTATTCGCGTACTCGGCGGCTTTAGCCGCTGAGCCATTCCCTGAGGCATGAGGGGATCGTTCCGTAATCGGGTACGTCTTAGTCTACCTGCTTGGAGTTGGCCTGGCGGCCGGCTTATTTTGGGAGAACTGGTATGGGGGCTCTTGAGTAGTTATTGATGATTTAAAGGAGTTTTCAATACTCCGGGGGGATATTAGTGGAGTGGCCATAATATACTCATCTGGAGGTGGCTTATTAATCATTAGTGCATGAGTACTACTATTAACCTTATTTGTGGTGCTAGAGCTGACTCGCGGATTGGGCCGAGGAGCCCTTCGTGCAGTCTAGATAGCTGTTAATAGAACGGCGAGGGTTGTAGACAATAAAAAAATGGTCAAGTAGGTTTTAATTATACCGCGTTGGGTATCACTAATAGTTTTGGTCATCTTAACTTGTGCATAAGACACGCCCTTTGGCCCCACAGCTTCAAATCAAGTCTGGTCTACTAACTGGGTCGCAATGAATTGTCCTATGGCTAGGTTTAGTTTTGGAACCAGTCGATGAATAATGGCTGGGAAGTAGCCAAGTATATTAGAGAAGTGGTGGGAGGGGGCCAGGGGGTTTGTCTTGAACTGTTTGCTGGTTAGTCCAGCTAATTCAATTGCTGTTAACAAACCGGTAATTGTTACCGCAAGGGCGGCTATTTTCAAGGCAAGAGGCATGGTTATGATGGGGGTCTTTGAGACCATAAAATTGGATGTAATAATAAGGCCCGCAACAATACTGCCCCAGGCGAGTCGTTTGATAGGGTTAATTACTGATAAGTTATTTTCATTAATGGGAGACAATGCGAGGAATCGAGGGGTGCCCATGGTGACGAAGAAAACTACCCGGAAGCTGTAAACAGCTGTAAAGGATGTGGCAATAAGGGTCAGGGTTAGGGCTCAGGCGTTTAGGTAAGAGGTATTCAGTGCCTCAATAATGGCATCCTTCGAGAAGAAGCCCGCCAGAAAAGGCGTCCCGGCTAAGGCCAGGCTGCCGATGGTTAGGCAGGTCGAGGTGAAGGGCAATAGGGTGTGCAGGCCCCCCATCTTCCGGATATCCTGCTCATCATTAAGGCTATGAATAATAGATCCGGAGCACAAAAATAACATAGCCTTAAAGAATGCATGAGTGCAGATATGCAGGAACGCTAATTGAGGCTGATTAAGGCCGATGGTAACCATTATAAGGCCTAACTGACTAGATGTTGAAAATGCTACAATTTTCTTGATGTCATTTTGCGTCAGGGCGCAGGCGGCTGTGAAAACAGTAGTCAGTGCCCCTAAGCAAAGACAGGTTGTCAGTGCTAAGTTGTTATCTTCTATAATAGGGTGAAGTCGGATAAGTAAGAAGATGCCGGCAACAACCATGGTGCTGGAGTGAAGTAGGGCAGATACTGGTGTAGGGCCCTCCATGGCAGAAGGTAGCCATGGGTGCAGACCAAATTGGGCTGATTTACCAGTTGCTGCCAGGATTAATCCGATAAGGGGAAGTGTTATATCAAAGGTTTTTGACAAAAAAAAGATCTGCTGAATCTCCCATGAGTTTAAGTTAACTGCAATCCAGGCCATGCTTATAATAAGGCCAATATCCCCAACACGGTTATATAAAACCGCCTGTAGGGCTGCTGTGTTTGCATCGGCCCGTCCGTATCATCAGCCAATGAGTAGGAATGACATGATACCAACTCCCTCTCAGCCAATAAAAAGTTGAAAAAGGTTATTAGCAGTTACGAGAATGATCATGGCCACCAAAAAAAGAAGCAAGTATTTGAAAAACCGGTTCATGTTAGGATCCGAGTGTATGTACCAGGATGCAAACTCAAGGATGGACCAAGTTACGTAGAGGGCAATAGGGGTAAAAACTAGTGAATAATGGTCAAACTTAAAACTAATATTAATGTCAAAAACGGCTGTGTTTATCCAGTGCCAATTAGTAACAATAGTCTCAGCCCCCTGGTCTAGAAACAAAATAAGTGGTAAAAGGCTAACAAAAAACGAAGTGCTGACGGCAGTCTTGACATGGGTTGTGGCCCATTCAGAGTCCTTATGGGCAGGGTCTAGCGTCGTCAAAAGGGGGTAGATAAGGATTGTAATAACTAAAACTAGTGAGGATGATAGGATTAGGGTTGTTGGGTGCATAGCTTCCACTTGGATTTGCACCAAGAGTTTTTGGTTCCTAAGACCAACGGATGAGCTGTTATCCTTCAGAAGCGTAAGGAGGCCATGGAGTTTAACCATGGATATAAGTATTAGCAGTACTTACTGCCTTTGGCCCTCCTCGGTGAGTAAGGGGATTTTAACCCCTATCCTTAGAATCACAATCTAATATTTTAAATTAAACTATACTTACTAGTGGCATCAACCCCACACGAGTTCTGGCTTCGCTACTAACAAAATAACCGGAATAAGGTGAAGTACTATTAGTAAATGTTCTCGGGTGTGGAAGGGCGAAAGCCCCTTAATATGGTTTGGTGCTGGGCCCCGTTGAGTTATAAGGAATAAGTACAGGGAATAAGCCGCCGTAATCAATGTCCCTAGACCCGTAAGTACAATAGTTCAGGGGGACCAGCTAAACAGTGTAGTAATAATCATGATCTCTCCCATAAGATTTGGGAGAGGCGGTAATGCTAGATTTGCTAAGTTGGCGATAAATCATCAAACCGCAGTTAATGGAAAAACTATTTGGAGGCCTCGAGCTAGTAGTATTGTTCGACTATGAGTCCGCTCGTACGCAGTATTAGCTAAGCAAAATAGTGCGGAAGAGACCAATCCATGTGCAATCATTAAAATGATTGCGCCGGTAAATCCCCAGGGGGTCTGAATAAGGATACCCCCTGCTACCAAGCCTATATGGCTTACGGATGAGTAGGCAATGAGCGACTTTAGGTCCGTTTGCCGCAAGCAAATTGAGCCAGTTATTAAAATGCCCCATAAGGCCAGAATAATGAAGGGATAGGCAAGTTCTTTTGAGAGTGGATCTAACATAATTATTATCCGTATTATGCCGTAACCCCCTAATTTAAGCAGGACTGCTGCCAGGACTATAGAACCCGCCACTGGGGCCTCAACGTGGGCCTTTGGTAATCAAAGGTGAACACCATAAAGTGGTATTTTTACTAAAAATGCAATTAAACACCCAGCCCACCAGATGCTATGACCTCAGGTGTCAAGCGTAAGTGGCTGAGAATATTGTAGGATAAGTATGGACAACGTCCCCGTTGTTTGTTGAAGCAGAAGTAGGGCAACTAAAAGCGGTAATGAGCCCGCCAAGGTATAAAACAAGAAATATGTCCCGGCATTCAAGCGCTCAGTTTGGTTCCCCCAGCGGGTGATAATGATAAGCGTGGGGATGAGGGTGGCTTCAAATATAATGTAGAACATAATGACTTCTGTGGCCCCAAATGCTATAATAAGGAAAGTCTGTAGGGAGGCCAAAAGGGTAATATACAGACGCTGTCGACTAACGGGCTCCGAATAAATGTGGTTTTGGCTGGCTAGAATCATTAATGGAAGAAGTCAACATGTGAGAACTAAGAGGGGAGTGGACAAGGGGTCCGTGGCTAAGTACATGTTGGAGGTTGATCATCCAGTCTCCGATGCTCATTTTAATCAGGCAAGGCTAATAAAGGCAATTAATAGGCTCTGAGCAGTCGCCGTAGGTCACAGTCATTTAGGTGATGATAATCAAATTGTTGGAAATAGCATAAGTGTGGGGACTAATACTTTTAACATTGTAATAAATTGAGGTTTTGTAGGCGGTCAGTCCCGTGGGTGCGGGCTGTAGCAACTAAAAGGGCTAGGCCTGCACTGGCCTCGCAGGCCGAGAAGGCCAGCAATAGTATTGGGGCTGCAGAAAACATAGTTGATTCAAACTGCATAGCTCACAGGGCCAGTGCAATAAATAAGGATAATATTATCCCTTCTAAACAAAGCAGTGCAGATAGTAGGTGAGTACGATGAAATGCTAGACCTATTAGACCTAATATAAAAGCTGAGGTAAAGCTGAAGTGTACGGGCGTCATAAGAGGGTTATGGAGTTAAACCATAATTTTCTGAGCCGAAATCAGAGGTCTTATATTGGACTAATCCTCTATTCTGCCCATTCTAGGCCCCCTTGAGTTCACTCATAAATCAGTCCTAAGGTAAGTAGAAGTAAGACTGCTGTGGCCCAAAAAAAGGTGCTAGTGGGGTCGTGAAGTTGGTCCCCCCAGGGTAGTGGAAGTAGAAGTGCAATTTCCAAATCAAACAACAGGAATAAGATGGCAACTAGAAAAAATCGTAAAGAGAATGGAAGTCGAGCTGACCCGAGGGGGTCGAAGCCGCACTCATAAGGTGAGAGTTTCTCTGCATCAGGGTTTATTTGAGGTAATCAAAAAGATACAGTCGCTAATACAAGAGAGAGGGCTATTGTAATAACTAAAATTGTAACAACTAAATTCATTATCTTTCCTTGGGGTTCAACCAAGACTAGGTGATTGGAAGTCACTCGTACTAGCATTAGATACTAGAAAGATATGAGCCTCATCAATAAATTGATACGTAGAGGAATAATCATACTACATCCACAAAGTGTCAGTATCAGGCGGCGGCTTCAAAGCCGAAGTGATGTTCGGATGTAAAGTGGTATTGGACTTGGCGAAGTAGGCAGACGGCCAAAAATGAAGAGCCAATAATAACGTGTAATCCGTGGAATCCCGTAGCCACAAAGAATGTTGAGCCGTAAACGCCATCTGCAATTGTGAAGGGTGCTTCATAGTATTCCATGGCCTGCAGGGTGGTGAAGTAGAGTCCCAGTAAAATAGTTAATGCTAGGGATTGAATGGCCTGCTTTCGGTCACCCTCTATTAAGCTGTGGTGGGCTCACGTTACTGTAACCCCGGACGCCAAGAGGACGGCTGTATTTAAGAGTGGGACTTCAAAGGGGTCTAGGGTAATAAGACCTGTTGGTGGCCAGCAGCCTCCTAGCTCTGGGGTAGGTGCCAAACTGGAGTGATAAAAAGCTCAGAAAAATCCTAGAAAAAAGAATACCTCAGATGTAATAAATAGAATTATACCATATCGCAAGCCTTTTTGTACGGGGGGTGTGTGGTGACCTTGAAAAGTTCCCTCTCGGATGATATCTCGTCATCACTGATATATTGTAAGAAGTAGAAGCATTAGTCCAAGGGTTATAAGTGTGGTGGAGTGGAAGTGAAACCAGATTGCTAAGCCGGATGTTGTTAGTAATGCTCCGATTGCGCCGGTTAGGGGTCATGGGCTTGGATCAACCATATGATATGCGTGTGCTTGGTGGGCCATTAAACGTTTTCTTGGAGATATAAGCTAAGAAGGAGTACAAATACATAAGCTTGAATTATTGCGACTGCAACCTCTAATAATGTAAGGAGAAACAAGACGGCAGCTGTAAGAATTGCTACTGTAGGCATTATTGGGAGGAGAACAAATACGGCGGTGGCAATTAGTTGAATCAGAAGATGACCCGCGGTAAGGTTAGCTGTTAGTCGGACTCCGAGGGCTAAGGGCCGAATAAAAAGGCTAATTGTTTCAATAATAATAAGTACTGGAATTAAGGGGATGGGGGTGCCCTCTGGTAATAGGTGTCCTAAGGCCACTGTTGGTTGATTGCGCATGCCAATAATGACTGTGGCAAGCCACAGTGGTACGGCAAATCCCATATTTAGGGACAATTGTGTTGTAGGGGTAAAAGTATATGGTAGAAGCCCAAGCATATTAATGGTAATTAAAAATACTATCAATGAGGCCATGAGGAGTGCTCACTTATGGCCTGCTAAATTTAGCGGTATTATAAGTTGGCTAGTAAATTGATTTACGAACCACCCTTGGATAGTAATAAGGCGGTTATTAACCCATCGGGAGGTGGAAGTGGGGTATAATACTCACGGGAGGGCGATTGCAATGGCAATTAGAGGGATACCCAAGTAGGATGAGCTTGCAAATTGATCAAAAAAGCTTATTGCCATGGTCAGTCTCAGGGTTCGGTCTTGTGTTCCTCAGAGTCAATGTGTGCTGGCTCATTAGGGGATGTGTGACTTATCACTTTGGTGGGAATAATGGTAAGAAATACCAGTCATGAAAATACTAAAATTGCGAATCAAGGGGCAGGGTTTAATTGAGGCATTTCACTAGAGGTGGTTGGGAGGCACCATTCTTTGGCTTAAAAGGCCAACGCTGAGGCCCAGATTTAGCTTCCTAGTGAGGCGTCTTCTAGTATTAGTGAGGATCAGTTCTCGAAGTGTTCAAGTGGAACTGCCTCGACTACAATGGGTATGAAGCTGTGGTTTGCTCCGCAGATCTCAGAACACTGTCCATAAAACACTCCCGGTCGGGAGGCAATAAAGGCTGTTTGGTTTAGACGGCCCGGAACTGCGTCTATTTTTACCCCAAGGGATGGGACGGTTCAGGAGTGTAATACATCCTCGGCTGATACAAGTACTCGAATTGGCGATTCTATGGGAACAACCATTCGGTGATCCGCCTCAAGAAGTCGAAATTGACCCGGGTTAAGATCCTGGGTTGGGATTATATACGAATCAAAACCTAGATTTTCGTAGTCAGTATATTCGTAACTTCAATACCACTGATGTCCTATAGCTTTAATTGTTAGGTGGGGGTCATTGATCTCATCTATAAGATAAAGAATTCGTAGGGAAGGGAGAGCAATTAAGACAAGAATCACGGCCGGTAGTACGGTTCATACAATTTCGATCTCTTGGGAATCTAAGATATATTTGTTCGTGAGTTTTGTTGACACTATTGCAACAATAATATAAAGTACTAAGGTACTAATCAGAAAGACAATTATTAGAGCATGATCATGGAAGTGAAGAAGTTCTTCTATAACGGGTGATGCCGCGTCTTGGAATCCTAATTGTGTGGGATGTGCCATTAAGCCTGAAGGCTCAAGACATGCAGGAATTTAACCTACGATTTCACCTTGACAAGGTGATGTAATTTACGAGTTTACTAATGTCTTAGAAGGAAGTGACAGAGTGGCTATGTGACTGGCTTGAAACCAGTAGATGGGGGTTCAATTCCTCCCTTCCTCGTTAATTTGATTGAACTTGAACAAATGCGGGCTCTTCAAAGGTGTGGTAAGGGGGAGGGCACCCGTGGAGTCACTCGACGTTTGTTGCGGTTAGCTCTACAGATGAGACTTCTCGTTTAGCAGCGAAGGCTTCCCATAGAATGAAGAGGAACATAATTACCGCTACCAGAGAAATTAAGGATCCAATAGATGATACTGTATTTCAAAGCGTGTAGGCATCAGGGTAGTCCGAGTATCGCCGTGGCATACCCGCAAGGCCTAGGAAATGTTGTGGGAAGAATGTAAGGTTTACTCCAATAAATATTACCGCAAAGTGAATTTTAGTTCACGTGCTATGGAGGGTATATCCCGTAAACAAGGGGAATCAATGGACGAAAGCGGCTATAATAGCAAATACGGCACCTATTGATAAAACATAGTGGAAGTGTGCTACTACGTAGTATGTGTCATGTAAGACAATATCTAACGATGAGTTGGCTAATACAATCCCAGTTAGGCCCCCTACCGTGAAAAGGAAGATAAACCCAAGAGCTCACAGCATTGGTGTTTCTCACTTAATAGAACCCCCATGGAGGGTGGCTAATCAGCTAAAAACTTTAACGCCTGTTGGAATGGCAATAATCATTGTTGCAGATGTGAAATATGCACGGGTGTCTACGTCCATACCAACTGTAAATATGTGGTGGGCCCAGACAATAAACCCTAGTAGGCCAATGGCCATTATGGCTCATACCATGCCTATATATCCGAAGGGTTCTTTTTTACCTGAATAATAGGCTACAACATGAGAAATAATTCCGAACCCCGGTAAAATTAAAATATATACTTCCGGGTGCCCAAAAAATCAGAATAAATGTTGGTAAAGAATTGGATCACCTCCCCCTGCAGGGTCAAAGAATGTGGTGTTAAGATTCCGGTCTGTTAGAAGCATTGTAATCCCGGCAGCCAGAACTGGTAAAGATAGTAGGAGTAGAACAGCAGTTACTAACACGGCTCATACAAATAATGGAGTTTGATACTGGGAAATGGCTGGGGGTTTTATATTAATAATTGTTGTAATAAAGTTAATTGCTCCTAAGATAGATGACACACCTGCCAAGTGAAGAGAGAAGATGGTTAGGTCAACGGATGCACCTGCGTGGGCCAGGTTACCCGAAAGTGGTGGATAAACTGTTCATCCTGTACCGGCCCCAGCCTCAACACCGGAGGAGGCTAATAGCAGAAGGAAGGAAGGGGGCAGGAGTCAGAAGCTTATATTATTTATTCGCGGGAACGCTATATCGGGGGCCCCAATTATTAGTGGAACAAGTCAGTTACCAAAGCCTCCAATGAGAATTGGTATTACTATAAAGAAAATTATAACAAAGGCGTGTGCGGTAACAATAACGTTGTAAATTTGATCATCGCCGAGGAGGGACCCCGGCTGGCTTAGTTCAGCTCGAATTAATAGGCTTAGGGCAGTTCCAACTATCCCGGCCCAGGCACCAAATACTAGGTAGAGGGTGCCAATATCTTTGTGGTTGGTAGAGAAGAATCAGCGCGTGATTGCCACAGGTAGGATGGCCGAAGCCAGGCGGCGGGTTGTAGCCCCGTAGATAGAGGTTCAAGTCCTTTTCCTATCAAGCCCCGTAGTGGAGTACACGTTGGATTGCAAATCCAAAGACGCAGATTGACGTCTGCCGGGGCTTTCCCGCCTTACCCGGCTAACGGCGGGAAAGTTAGATGAATGCCCGCTGGTTTGGGCGCTTAGCTGTTAACTAAGAATTTGTAGGATCGAGGCCTTCTCATCTAGAAAGGCCTTAGCTTAATTAAAGTGTCTGAGTTGCATCCAGAAGATGTGGGATAGAGTCCCGCAGGCCTTAGTCAGGGACTAGAAGATTTTAACTCCTACTTAGAGCTTTGAAGGCTCTTGGTCTAAATTATCCTAAGCCCCTAGATAACGAGGGCTACAATTGCGGGGGTAATTGGCAACAATCCTAAGGTAACAACTGTAAACAAGGCAAGGGCAACCATGGACTGAGTTGTTCGAGTGCGTCATGGTGCTGTAGCGTTGGTTGTGCTAGGGGAGATGGTAAGGGCTATAGCATAACACAGTCGGAGGTAAAAATAAAGGCTAAGTAGGGCTGCTAAGGCCATAATTGTTGCTGTAAGAGGAAGTTGCTGTTTTGCCATCTCCTGTAAAATTAATCATTTGGCCATGAACCCGGTGAGTGGAGGTAGCCCTCCGAGGGAGAGGAGAGCCAAGGCCATGGTTGAGACCAAGATGGGGGTTTTTGATCATATGGTTGCGATGGTAGCAATATTTGTGGCGGCTACCATCTTGAATGATAGGAAGGCAGCGGATGTTATGAATACATATATAGCAAGGGCGAGCACAGTGAGATGGGGGGCGTACTGTGAAACAATAATCATCCACCCTATGTGGGCAATAGAGGAGTAGGCCAGGATCTTTCGGATTTGAGTCTGATTAAGTCCCCCCCAGCCGCCGAGTAGTGTGGAGAGCAGTCCTAACAACGTTAGCATAAGGGGACTAACGGTGGGGGCCACTTGAATAATTAATGCTAAGGGGGCCAGCTTTTGCCAGGTAGACAAAACTAACCCGGTGAGCAAATCAAGGCCTTGAAGCACTTCCGGTAGCCAAAAGTGTACGGGTGCAAGCCCAACCTTTAATGCTAGGGCGGCAATGGTTATTGAAGAGGCAATTGGGTGTGATATATCATTAATACTTCATTCACCGACCAGCCATGCATTGGTGGTGGCGGCAAACAGAATCATTGCCGCGGCGGTTGCCTGAATCAAAAAATATTTTGTGGCCGCTTCAACCGCCCGTGGGTGGTGTTGTTGGGTTATCAGCGGGATAATTGCTAAAGTATTAATTTCAAGGCCTATCCAGGCTAGCAGTCAGTGTGAGCTGGCAAAGGTTAATGTGGTTCCTAATCCTAAGCTAGAGAGAAGGATGGTAATTACATAGGGATTCATTGATAGGGGAGGGATTTTAACCGTCATGTTCGGGGTATGGGCCCGAAAGCTTTATTAGCTGACCTTATCATAGAAAGTGGTGTAGAGGAAGCACCAGGAGTTTTGATCTCCTGAGGATGGGTTCAATTCCCTTCTTTCTAGGAACTGGGGGGACTCTAACCCCCATAAGCCACTCTATCAAAGTGGTCCTTAAAAATTCAGGCACGGTTCCTCAGGGGCTAGAGCTGGGGAGGAAGCCCCGCAAGTGCAATAGGGAGGGCGGCATGTCAGATAACTATAGCTAGAGTCAAGGGGAGGAAATTCTTCCAAACCAGATGCATAAGCTGATCGTACCGGAACCGGGGGTACGATGCTCGAACCCAAAGGAATATTACTGAAAGCAAGGCAGCCTTAGTCATCAGATTAATGGTGGTTAACTCTGGCATGGAGGGGACGTGGGATGCACCAAGGAAAAGAATAGCTGACAAGGTATTCATCAATAAGATGTTAGCGTACTCAGCTAAAAAGAATAGGGCGAAGGGCCCACCTGCATATTCGACGTTAAAGCCTGAAACTAGTTCGGATTCACCTTCTGTCAGATCAAAGGGTGCACGGTTTGTTTCAGCCAGTGTTGAGATATACCACATCGCTGCCAATGGTCAGGCCGGAATAAGGAGCCACACCCCCTCTTGGGTAGTATTAAACATTTGTAGGGTGTAGCCCCCCGAAAAGATGATAATGGACAGTAAAATCAACCCAAGGCTTACCTCATAAGAAATTGTCTGGGCGACTGCTCGAAGGGCACCAATCAGTGCATACTTTGAATTGGATGCTCACCCTGATCCTAAAATAGAGTAGACAGCTAGGCTCGATAGGGCCAGAACAAATAAAATGCCTAGATTTAAATCTGTGACTGGCTGAGGCATAGGTATAGGTGCCCACAGCATCATGGCCAGTGTTAACGCGAGCACAGGGGTAGCTAGAAATAAAACAGGGGATGATGTAGAAGGGCGGATAGGCTCTTTAATAAATAGTTTGACTCCATCCGCAATTGGTTGAAGAAGTCCGTAGGGTCCCACAATGTTTGGCCCCTTCCGTAGTTGTATATAGCCTAGAACTTTACGTTCTAGAAGTGTGAGGAAGGCTACCGCTAGCAGGACGGGGGCAATATATGCAAGCGGGTTAACTAGATGTGTTAGTAGAGTGTTTAGCATATAACTAAGAAGAGGATTTGAACCCCTGGTTGAAAGGGCTTAGGCCTTTTGCAATTACCATGCTCTGCCATCTTAGTGGGGCCTTACTTTGGCCTGCATTTGAGTCCTCCCTTTACTTAATTTAGTTGTCTTCATTAATTAGGGGCAAGGCGTACTTTTAGCATAGGCCTCTCTTTTCCGGTCCTTTCGTACTAGGAAAAATGACATTACAGATAGAAACTGACCTGGATTGCTCCGGTCTGAACTCAGATCACGTAGGACTTTAATCGTTGAACAAACGAACCCTTAATAGCGGCTGCACCATTAGGATGTCCTGATCCAACATCGAGGTCGTAAACCCTCTCGTCGATAGGGACTCTCGGAGAGGATTGCGCTGTTATCCCTAGGGTAACTTGGTTCGTTGATCGGTCCTAATAACCGGATCATTTTTGGTCAAAATTTCTGTGACTTAGAAGTGTTATTCTTGGCTCTAGGGTTCATCCCAGTCCACTTGGAGGATTATTTGTTCTCCATGGTCGCCCCAACCGAAGGTAAAATTCCAATTTCTACTAGGTTTACACTTAATTAGTAAGCTGCTTAACGTAGGTGAATTTGTACCTTAAGCTCCAAAGGGTCTTCTCGTCTTGTACTTATATACCCGCTTCTGCACGGGTAGATCAATTTCACTGACCTGAAAAGGGAGACAGTTAAGCCCTCGTTTAGCCATTCATACAGGTCTTCATTTAAAAGACAAGTGATTGCGCTACCTTTGCACGGTCAAAATACCGCGGCCGTTAAACTTGTAGTCACCGGGCAGGCTGGACCTCCTATACATTGGGGTTAGCAGGAGGCGATGTTTTTGGTAAACAGGCGAGGCTTGTGTTTGCCGAGTTCCTTCCTTTTCTTTTAGTCTTTCCTTGATAGCACTCCAGTGTGGGTTTAACGATACAAGTGTTGTGTCATTTTCTTGATTTTCTTAGTAAACACATTACCCTCTTTTCATGGGTTCGTTAATTTTCAGTGGTTTGTCCGATCTGACTTACACTTGTGCTAGGAGAGGGTCATACCCTCTTATTACTCATTCTAGCATAGTCTCTTCCATGGGGGCATGGAACGGCCTAATACTTCTAGGGGAGTTGAGSTATTTAACAGTATAATAAACTGCATGTCGTTTGAGCTTTAACGCTTTCTACTCAGATGGCTGCTTTTAGGCCCACTGGGACGACTAGTTTTATAAAATGTGACTCTTATCCTCCTACTCAAGGTTGTGTCCTTTATTAAAGGGGCTGTACCCCCTTCAACTAACTCTCGTATTTCTCTCATATGCTTACTCAGATATGTCTTGGTTGGCTAAAGGGGTACGAGGCTGAACTTCTATTCACTTCTTAGGCAACCAGCTATCACCAAGTTCGGTAGGTTTATCACCTCTACCCGGGGCTCTTCCCACTCTTTTGCCACAGAGACGGGTTCGCCCAAACAGGCTGTCCCGGGGTAGCTCACTTGGTTTCGGGGCTTCAAACTAAAGGTCACTTCGCTTGAGTGGTGCTGGCTAAATCATGATGCAAAAGGTACGAGGGTTAGGCTCTGCTTTTTTGTGCTTATATGGATTATTTCATTACTCTTTCAGCTTTCCCTTGCGGTACTTCCTCTATTGCTTAAAATTACCTTTTCCGTCTCCCGTACTAAGGTGGAAAAATGGTTTAGTTTCCTGGTTCAATTAATGTTAAATTATCTATGGTGTTAAGTTAATCTTGGTGGTTAAGCTAGCTGTCTGGCTCAGGGCGATCCAATTTGCATGGATGTCTTCTCGGTGTAAGGGAGATGCTTAACTGTCTCAGCCACACCCTGTGTTTGATCCAAGTGCACCTTCCGGTACACTTACCATGTTACGACTTGCCTCCCCTTGTCCGTGCTTTGGTGTTATGAACATTTATCGCTGTATGACAGGGGAGAGTGACGGGCGGTGTGTACGCGCCTCAGAGCCGGGTTCAAAAGGACACTCTTTTTCCTTTTTACTACTAAATCCTCCTTCGAGTAATTTTTCAGGGTACTATCCGTGGGTATTCTACAATAGAAAATGTAGCCCATTTCTTCCCACTTCGTGCGCTACACCTCGACCTGACGTTTTGGAGTATATCCATTTAGCTTACTGTTAGTCCTTCACAGGGTAAGCTGACGACGGCGGTATATAGGCGGGGATGGCCAGAAGTGGTGAGGTTTAACGGGGGTTATCGGTTCTAGAACAGGCTCCTCTAGGGGGGTCTAAGGCACCGCCAAGTCCTTTGGGTTTCAAGCTAACGCTCGTAGTACCCGGGCGGACGTCGATGTATAACAACGTCTAGGTTTACGGCTGAGCATAGTGGGGTATCTAATCCCAGTTTGTTTCTCAGTTTTCGTGGAGTCAGGTGGACTATATTAAAGCTACTTTCGGTTATGGGCTTCGGACACTCAGGAGCGTATGACGGCCAAGAGGCCCTTCGGCTTTATTCTTGTCTCCCCCTAACCACCCTTTACGCCGTGGCTATTAACTAGGGCCTCTCGTATAACCGCGGTGGCTGGCACGAGTTTTACCGGCCCTCTTAACACTAACTAAGTCAAGTTTTCACTTATGGCTTAATATCTATCACTGCTGAATTCCCATGGGGGTGTGGCGTGGCAAGGCGTTTTGGGCTAAAGATTAGTGCCTGATACCTGCTCCTCGTCCCCGGGCGGGGGATTAAGGGCATCCTCACAGGGGCGCGGATACTTGCATGTGTAAGTTGTGTTAAAGCTAACAGTAAAGTCAGGACCAAGCCTTTGTGCATGCGGAGCTTTCTAGGGCCCGTCTTAGCATCTTCAGTGCCATGCTTTATTTTAAGCTACGCTAGC